AGGGACCCAAGTCCTAGTAGCCCTGCTAAATGGTGATTCAACATAGATTCTACATCTTGGAACCAAGCCAATTTTGGAGCTGCTTTGTGATAATGGAACCAACCAGCAAAAAGCATTAAGGCTGCGAAGACCAAGGCGCCAATTGCGGTACAATAAAGTTGTAATTCACTAGTTATTCCGGATGCTCGCCAAATCTGAAAAAAGCCAGAGGTTATTTGTATTCCTCGGAAGCCTCCGCCCACATCTCCGTTCAGGATTTCTTGGCCCACTATTGGCCAAACCACCTGAGCACTAGGTCCAATGTGAGTAGGATCGCTCAGCCATGCTTCATAATTGGAAAAACGAGCACCGTGGAAATACATGCCACTCAGCCAAAGAAAGATGATAGAGAGTTGGCCGAAATGGGCACTAAATACTTTTCGAGAGATTTCCTCCAAATCACTGGTATGACTATCAAAATCGTGAGCATCAGCATGTAGGTTCCAGATCCAAGTGGTAGTATCAGGTCCCTTAGCTATTGTTCTTGAGAAATGACCGGGTTTAGCCCATTCCTCGAAAGAAGTTTTTATGGGATCCCTATCTACCAAAATTTTGACTTCTGGTTCCGGCGAACGAATAATCATTGAGTCCTCCTCTTTCCGGACAACACATACAAAGAAACCCGCCAACAGTCACTCAAGTAATTAGTGAACCGATGATAGATACTTAGAATTTTTTTCTTTCTCTTCTATCTCCCATCTATTCATCTATTTTCTTTAGTTATTCACTAGAGCAATTATGATCTGGAAGTTGATCTGGGGCAAGTGTTCGGATCTATTATGACATATTCACAGGGTGCTCAACGGACCCTTTTTTTTTTTTTTAATTAAAAAAAAAGTTTTCGCGCCTTTACATTGGTACACAAAGAGCGTTTTTTATAACCTAACCTAGTGTATTCATATTTCAATTATTAAGTTCGGAAATGTAGCCTATTTTTTTATAGAGGATATTATCCTATTTCAATAAACGCTTATTTAGTCATTACTAAGAAACATTCTAGTATTCATATTTAGTCATTTTAAAATCTCTTTTATTGGTTTTATTTTAATAGTCGAAAAGAAAAAATAGAAAAAACTAGATATATAGATATTCTCATATTCATGTACTACTTACCCCTAGAGACTACCAGATGAAATAGAACGATTTGAGATGAGAAAAGGATATAATGGAATTTTTTTTCTTTGATTGGTTCTTCTAAAAAAAGAATCTATTTTATTTGACCGAGAGGGCCAAGAAACTAAAAAACGATTAATTGTAAAAACAAATAAAGATATATATAGAATAAAAAAAAAGAAACAAAAGGAAAGTTCTTATTCGAAGCGCCTCGTGATCGTCAACCAATTCTGTGCTTCAATATAATTACCAGGAGTAAGCGTTATAGCCTGTTTCCAATACTCAGCGGCTTGAGCAAACCAAGCCTCCGCCATTTCAGAATCTCCTTGTTGAATGGCCTGTTCTCCACGGTCGGAATAGGCGGGTCAATTCCCTCCCTGAGAACCGTACTTGAGAGTTTCCTACCTCATACGGCTCGACAACCAACTCTTTTGTTTTGGTGTACCAGTTTTTTAACTTTAACCCACTTTAACTTTATATCTAATTGAATGTCTAATTGAATGAGATTCCTTATAGATATTTGGTTTTTCTTGGATTAAACAAAAGAGAGTAATTACATGAGTTTCAAACTTTCATTTTGATTTAATTAATATATTAATTAATATAATAAGTTTTATCTTTTCTCCTACCTTCAGAAAAAAAAGGCATATCCACTGTTATTAGATATTAGAATTTTCTGAAAGGTAACTATCCCGCTTTCAGATAAAAATTTATATAGAATCTTTGAAAAAGACTTTTTTTCATACTTCCTAAAAAAGAAAAAGACTTACTGTCTTTAGGATCTGATGCTACACCGCTGCTCAATACCTTAGGGGATCTACTCTATTACATAAGTAGATTCCTAAGATTTATCTCATATTATGATATAAATAAACAGCTTTTGTTGTATCGGTCCAAAACCTTTCCAATTGATCTTTACGGTGCTTCCTCTATCAATTAAATCTTTTTTTATCCATAGAAAGAAAGTATTTAGGCATATCTAGTCTTCACTTCATATTTCGACCTATGAAGTTTATTTATTTGCTACAGCTGATAAAAAATCGTTTTGGACGATGCTTATGTAGAAAGCCCTTTTTTTGTTTCTAGTATTTCATTGACTAGCTGTTCGTTCTTTTTTTCTATAGTGGAGATAGTCGCACGTAATGACAGATCACAGCCATATTATTAAAAGCTTGTGGTAAAAAGGGGTTTCGTTCTAATGCCCGAAAATAATATTCTAAAGCTTTGGTATGTTCCCCATTACTTGTGTGGATAAGGCCTATATTATAGAGTATATAACTTCGATCATAGGGGTCAATTTCTAGTCGCATAGCTTCATAATAATTCTGTAATGCTTCCGCATAATTTCCTTCAGATTGAGCCGACATCCGTTACGGTCGTCATTCGCTTTAACGAATTCTCCGTTTCAGAACCGTATGTGAGATTTTCATCTCATACGGCTCCTCCTTTAGGTGCATAATGAAAATAATATATGGAAAAAAGTGATGTCATTATGAACTAAGCGGGGCTAATGTTTTTACAAGAAATCCCTAGCCAACCTTCTTGCAAAAGATCTTTTCTTACTACCAAGTGGGTTCATGCTAGATAAAAATAAAAAAGGAAACTCTAAAAATTTCTTTGTTCTCAACGCCCCTAAATTTCCAGGAATTAGTCACTTCAACAGTCTTCAATGGTTATACGGGTATCCAAAGTACGAACGAGATGGATGTTTATTGTTCCAACCATTTTAATTAGTCCCAATCCAAAAGAAGAAGAAGAAAGGGAATCATTTTGAAGAAAGTTTTCGTGTTGTTGATTTCTCGGCGTAGTGCTTCTTCCCCGATGCCTCCTATTCGTATATTGTATTAGTGTAGTAGGATTGATCTCTAATACGGGAACCATAGGTAAAAACCTTTTGCTCAATACTAGAATTCACAATTGAAGCATCTAAGGCTGCATTAATCGTGGATACATGACAGAAGGGATTGCTTTTTTTATATTCTAAACTTCACCTTCAAAAGCGTAGATTTTTTTTTCAATACTCGTGTTTCTTTCTATTCCAAATCGGCGAGAAATAAAAAAAATAATGATAATCAAATCGCACCATCTCTGTAATAAGTAAATGCCTCTTTTTCTCCGGAAGTTGTCGGAATGACTCGTAATAAGATATCGGCTACAATTGTAAAGGTTTTATCAATAAAATTTCCATTTATACGCGATCTTGGCATAGGTAGTAATCCATTCTATAACTCTTTTTATTTCCTTTACCTTTTCTTTTGTAAGAAAATTTTCTCACAAACAAAGGAATTGTATAGTACGAACTCACATAAAAGCGGACTCATAAAAAAAAACCTTCTATCTACTTCCAATTCCAATTTTTCCGGTCAAAAAAGGGATCTATTAACCATAATCTAAAAAACGATGAATAACTCGCTATTCACCCAGGTACTCAGTCATAATCCTGATGTCGGAGAGATGGCCGAGTGGTTGAAGGCGTAACATTGGAACTGTTATGTAGACTTTTGTTTACCGAGGGTTCGAATCCCTCTCTTTCCTTACTTTCAACTAATTCACCAATCGTACGTGATTGACCACAATGTATCAAATCAAATAAAAAAGAATAGATATAAAATCTACCTTGTTTTGATTTTGAAATAGATTCTTTATTCCTAATTTTTTTGATATGGAAAATGCTGGGAAGAGCAAACAAGGGATCCAAATCTCCCTACCAATCTATGATACGTGAATAGGAAAAAGATTCCCCGACAAAATCCCTTACCTTGTGCGTGCCTTTTTTTTTAATAAAAAACGAGGGCAAAGCGGAGTTGTCCGAACTCTTGTTTTTAGTTATTTTTTTTACTTAAGTTAGGTTTATTAAGTCTGTCGAGAGTAATATTCTACGACAAGCAATTCATTTATTTTCAAACCGACGCATTTCCTATCTATTATTTGATTGACTAACCCTTCATATTGGAATGTGTGAAGAGTCAGATGGTTTGGCAATTCCTCAGGGGCAGATGAATCAAGAAGATTTTGAACCAAAGTTCTAGAGTTTTGTTCATCCTTCACTGTAATAATATCTCGGGGTTTGCAGCGATAACTTGGTATATCAACTATACGACCATTAACTAAAATATGTCCATGGTTAACTAATTGGCGCGCTTGAGGAATAGTCAAAGCCATACCCAATCGAAAAAGGATGTTATCCAAACGCATTTCAAGTAATTGTAGTAAAACTTGACCTGTTGACCCCTTGGCTTTTCCGGCGATACGAACATATTTAAGTAATTGGCGTTCTGTAAGACCATAATGAAAACGCAATTTTTGTTTTTCTTCTAAACGAATACGATATTGAGATTTTTTTCCGGAGCGTGATTGGTTTCTAAGATCGCTTCCTGCCTTAGGCCTTTTACTAGTTAGTCCCGGTAAAGCCCCCAGACGGCGTATTTTTTTAAAACGAGGCCCTCGGTAACGTGACATAAAGACTCCTTTTTTATTGAAATTGTACAAAACTAAACAAAATTAAAACTGAACTAAATGATAATGATAAATGACGTGAAATCCACTCCAATAAACTATTGGAATACAAAGAGTAAGAAGATATATTCTCTCAATATACAGATTTTTTTTATTGTATATACAATATATATAAATCAAATAAATCACAAAAATTTTTCTTTATTTTCTTTATTTATTTTGCAAAGATCTAACTCTTTTACCCAATATATCTTCCTATATGGAAGTTTATATGACATAATATAAATGGAGTGGTAACTCTTGGAAAAAGGTGAAAGAAGTCTTTTCAATCTTCTTTGATTTTGAAAGTGCATTAAAAATCATGTAAAAAAACGAAAAAAATATGGAAAAGCCGGCTATCGGAATCGAACCGATGACCATCGCATTACAAATGCGATGCTCTAACCTCTGAGCTAAGCGGGCTCAAATAAATATATCATTAAATAAATAAAACATAACCTTAATTAATAGAATATAGCAGTATATCGACTTTCTAATTTTCATTTTATTAGTTTCTAAATAAGAAAATCTTAATTCGATCATAAATCTTTTTTTTTTTTAGTTAAATGATATCTGATTTGAAATTCTTGTTTTTTTGTTCTAACCTCATGCTATTATTATTTTATACTTTTTTTTTTTCTTTTTATTTCTAATATTATAGAATTATTCGAATTAATATTCGAATAAAATTTTTTATAATTATTCGAATTTCAAATCTACGAAGTAGACTTAAAATCTTTTTCCATTGCACATTGTAGAATTCTAAGTTTTAATAATAATTATCAATTTCTTTTCATGAAAGTAAAAAAAAAAAAGAATCGACCGTTCGACTATTTCTTCAAATTTAAGACAAATATGAGAAAAGGAAGAACATATATATGTTATGTAATATATAACCATATTGAATTGCAAATAAAAAAATGATAGAATCTTTGTTGATTAGACTCAATCAATATGGGTCGGGCTCAAAAAAATGAAAGAAGATACCAAAGAAAAAAGTATCTATATGTAATGAATTCCAAGGTTTCAGCATAAGAAAAAGTGGAAAGACATCATAATGAGATCCTAATAAAAATAAAAAAGGGGATATGGCGGAATTGGTAGACGCTACGGACTTAATTGGATTGAGCCTTGGTATGGAAACCTACTAAGTGATAACTTTCAAATTCAGAGAAACCCTGGAATTAACAATGGGCAATCCTGAGCCAAATCCTTGTTTACGCGAACAAACCCCGGTTTAGAAAGCGAGAAAAAAGGGATAGGTGCAGAGACTCAATGGAAGCTGTTCTAACAAATGGAGTTCACTAGCGTGTGTTGATAAAGGAATCCTTCGATCTAAACTTCAAATCAAAAAGGATGAAGGAGAAAAACCTATATTGTCTAAATATAGGTAACACAAAACGATCTCAAAAATAACGACCTGAATCTCGATTTCTATTTTTTTATAAACAAAATAGAAATGTTGTGAATCAATTCGAAGTTTAAGAAAAAATCAAATATTCATTGATCAAATGATTCACTTCATAGTCTGATAGATCCTTGGTGGAACTTATTAATCGGACGAGAATAAAGATAGAGTCCCATTCTACATGTCAATACTGACAACAATGAAATTTATAGTAAGATGAAAATCCGTTGACTTTTAAAATCGTGAGGGTTCAAGTCCCTCTATCCCCAACTCTACTTCCCAAAAAGTCTGTTTGACACCTTACCTTTTTTTAGTTATTCAAGAATTCATTATCTTTTTTCATTCATCCTACGCTTTTACAAACTAATTTCTTTTCTGATTATATACAAGTCTTGTGGGATATATCATACACGTACAAATGAGAAAGAAATATTGATTTGAATGATTTAGAATCTATATCATTTTTCATTTTCAAACTTAGAAGGTCCTCGTTTATTTAGAAGATCCAAGAAATTCCCGGTCCAAAACTTTTTTAATTTATTACTATTGACATAGACCTAAGTCATCTATTAAAATGATAATGATACTTCGGTAATGGTCTGCATAGCTTAGGTGGTAGAGCATAGGACTGAAAATCCTTGTATCACCATTAGTATGATACTTCGGTAATGGTCGACATAGCTTAGTTGCAGAGGACTGTAAACCCTCATGTCACCATTAGTAAAATAAGGATGGTACTTCAGTAGATGATACTTCAGTAGATGATATTTCAGTAGATGATACTTCAGTAGATGGTACTTCAGTAGATGATACTTCAGTAATGGTAGGCATAGCTTAGTTGCAGAGGACTGTAAACCCTCATGTCACCATTAGTATGATACTTTAGTAAAAATAAAGGTTGGCATAGCTTAGTTGCAGAGGACTGTAAATCCTTATGTCACCTTTAGTAAAATCGGGATGATACTTCAGTAGATGATATTTCAGTAGATGATACTTCAGTAGATGATACTTCCGTAGATGATACTTCCGTAAAGGTCGACATAGCTTAGTTGCAGAGGACTGAAAGTTCTCGTGTCACCGGCCGGGATAGCTCAGTTGGTAGAGCAGAGGACTGAAAATCCTCGTGTCACCAGTTCAAATCTGGTTTCTGGCATAGGATTAATTATTTCTATTCTTCAAATTAAACGTATTTTTAGTAAAAAAAGTGCAACCACTCTTTTCTTTATCCCCCTCTCTTTTTTTGTTCATGTTGGAGATCCATGCGTTCAAAAAGAATGTATAATACTTTATACATAATACATATTCGAAAGGAAAGGTTAAATGAGTTCTGTTTGAAAGAATCAAACAAGTAAAAAAAAGGTATCGATATACTATACATATAGTATACATAGTTGAAGGGGCAGAAATACCCCAAGATGCATTAGATACAATAGAAATTTAATTGT